TTTACATCCCCGAGCATTTTGAATTTCCCATTTCTCAAAAAATCCCACTTAGTAAGTACATTCTTCATTGAATTAAATCGACGATCTAGCACTGATGGAATTTCTATTCTGTTTACTGAATTACATGAAATTTTACCCAACTCCATATTTGGAATAAAATGGATCAACTACGTATGAACGGAGGAATAAAGAGAATTTTCTACTTAAATTGGAAGTTGCAATAGATCTAAATGGAAAGGAATTTAGAAAACAGTCCGAGAAACAGAAGTCTGTCACTTAGACTTATTAAAGTCATAGGATTTGCTATCGAATAGCAAAACAAAAATCAAATGATTTTAATTATACCATTATTATGATATTACATATTTGATATAATATTACATATTTGATTACATATTTGAATTTGAGAAAAAATAAAAGGATTTGATATTGGGGAGATAAAGACAAAGATACAAAAATGAGAACCAATATAGAATCCATTTTTTAGCACTTAACCGCCTTTATGTTAGGGATTTCGTTGTTCAAAAAAAAAAAAAGATTCGCAGAGAAGAGAGATATTTGTACTTTAAACTGATTTTTTTTTAGTACAATATGATTTGAGGTGTATAACAAGGGGTGCATTTATTAAACAAGTATGCAGATAGTTAGAATATCCAACTTATCTTTTATTGCCGGTTCTATTCGGGACAGCCGAGGTCGTGCTTTATCAAAAGTTCTATTCAATCCAAAAGTGAAGGAAGAAAATTTGATGATAATTCCCTAGCGACAACATATCTAAAAAATAGATATCTGTGTAACAATTTATGTTCTGGGGTTTACATATACTCATATCTTTTGTTATAATTGAAATTGAGAAGGATTTTTTGATTGAAAAAAATAAATACTGATTAGTTCTGTCTAAATTTGTATTTTCTTATGTCATTAGGAAAACACAATTTGAGATTCAAATCCCAGAATCGTTCATGAATTCCAAGTAAGAAACAAGTAAGAAAATAGTTAATGGTTCAAATTTGTCGACTGAAAATTCACATTTTCTTTTTCAATAGAAAAGCGAGAGAATGTTTTTAGGATTGTGGAGTTTCAGATACTATCCAATCAATCGGGGGATGGATCAAATCCAAAAGGAGTGTTTCTGTTAGGAAAAGTTTTAAGGAAAATGGGAGTCAAAATGCAAGTACAATAAAAATTCAATAATCCGAGAAAATTTTCCTCCATTTTGGATCATTTTGGCGGCATGGCCGAGTGGTAAGGCGGGGGACTGCAAATCCTTTTTCCCCAGTTCAAATCCGGGTGTCGCCTGATCAACAAAAAACTCGAACTCTCTTCTTCTCTTCTGTTCTGCTGATATAACTCGCAGAATTCTTCCCTAGTAGAAGCAGAGGAAACAAACTGTTGAGAATTCTAAGCATGTGATCTGAAGCTTTTCTAAAAAAAAGCTTGTGAATCCTCTTTCGCATCTAGGATTCAAGGAAATATTCGGTAGAGGGGCTATCAAGACTTCACGACTCCCTTCTATTACTAAGGGAGTGTCTAATGCCTATTAATTGAATCAGATTTCCTATAATTGAATCAGATTGGAGAGCCTGATAGGAAATCTGATTCAATTATTCAATTAATAGTTTTGGAAAGGGGCGGAAGTTGCTTTATATACGACGGACTCGCGAGAATCTCTGAGTGTTCAGGTATCTAATCAATATTAGATTAAGATTAAATAGATAATGGACCTTTCTAGAAAAAAGAGGAAAAGGAAAAAGACAGAATTAATTTTTGGCAACCCCTAGGAAAACCCCCTGTTTCACAGCGATAATTGGGAAAAGGGGTATCAAATGTAGAAATAGAGGTCTGTAATAGATAGTGATTTCTCTTTTTTAGTGATTTCTCCTTTTCTATTTTTACTTATCAAGGTCAACAAAATCAAAAAAGAATAGGCCTTATTATTCTTATTGTTAATTGTTCCATGTTCCCATTCCTTTGGGGTGTTACTACGTATTTTTTTCTTGTGTTTAATCTTTCCCGATTCGAAATCATAATGGATTTATTGGATTGGTTTATCAACGGTGTTCGGTCAGAATCCTTTTTTGACTCTCCGCCATTGATTCCACTATTATTAGTGAAGAATAATAGAATAATTCCTTCGTATTTATAGAGATAGGGGACATAATTCACATGGATATAGTAAGTCTCGCTTGGGCTGCTTTAATGGTAGTGTTTACATTTTCCCTTTCACTCGTAGTGTGGGGAAGAAGTGGGCTCTAGAAGTACTACTAATTTAATTTTTAATTGAGTTGAGGAATCAAACCGTATTAATTGTTTTATAGATCGTTCTGCGACACGCTTTGAATTATTTCAAATAAAAATCTCTCGATTTCGAATACCGTTGGAGTCCAATGGAATAATCTATGATATGATTCATATCATACTCTTTCAATCAAAGAGATATTGCAGCGACTCCTGTGTTTCTATTTCGACAAGAAAGGGATTAAGAGGGTTAGAAATTTTTTACAACCAAAAATTATTCCGAAATTTGCTATTGCATTCAATCGAATGGGCTCTTACTATACTTTATAGATAGATACTGAGGAAGACCGGCCCATTTTTTTTATTTCTTTCTCTCTTTACTGTTCAATGAAGAAGTCGTTTTGTTAAGTGTATACGCACTTTCTATGAGAAATGAGATAGTGGTTGTCTAACGAAAGACTATGCAACAATAAGATCTTGCCTTGGGCGAGTCACATATTGGGCATTTTCCGCTTGGTTTCTAATTTTAGAAAGGCGATTTATGCTTTATCGACTTATTTCATATCATGTTTCGGGCGTTAAAAATTGGTTAGGTTTGCTCTTACTTATTAGTAAAAGTAAAAGAATTAGAATCCTAAGATAAGATTATTTCAGATTGATCGGAACAAATAGATATAGCAAATTGGGTGTTATGTCAATTCCATACAATATATGGAATTCATATAGATATGAAAAGAATATTAATATTGTAGGTTGATCTACAGAAACTGAAGTTATTCTAAATTACACCTTTATAGATTAAGAGATAGATAGTATCTATGGTAAGAAAGATTCATCTATTTCTTTCTTACCATACATACTATCTCTTAGTATACTTAGAATACTGCCGATTCTAGTCCGCTCATTTCATTTAAGTTAAAACGAAAAATTGGAATCCCTTTCATTTGACTTCGAAAATTCTTGATAAGAACTCAGAAGGAAAGTTTCATTCAAATGAATTTCAAAATTCAATTGAATTAATCATTTTGACTGACTGTTTTGACGTAAATGATAAGTAGAAAGGCGGTAGGAACTAGAATGAATAATGCAGTAGCAATAAATGCAAGAATATTTACTTCCATAATCTCATCGGTTTTTTTACTTCGCAATAACTCGGGATTTAATCCCCTAGAGATGAAAAATTTTTCGTCTGTAAATTCAATGACTGAATTACCTCTCGATGCTATTGAATCGGATCAATATCATGAATAACAATATCTGATCTATCAAATCAATTCGTCGTCGAGACTTGAATAGTATAACATAGGAAATTCTTTTATCCATACCAACCCAAATTAGGATTCCTGACTCAATCAAGCCAAAATTCTTTTAGTTATCATCCGTTTCCTTATTTTTTCCCCTACCTTGTGCCTTCCTTGTACAATCATCTGATGAAGGATCGCCAGATTGCCTTTCCACTTCGATTAGTCACATAGTTACAAACCTAAACAAACAATAAAAGCGAAATGGAAAAAAAGAGTTAAGTTCTAAACTCCCCTTTTTACTGTTATTTTTTGGAAGATAAAGAATTTTGGGAAGATAAAGATGAGGCTGTACAAAAGATCTAATATTCATTAAATGAACTATTTTGGGGGTGGGGATTTGCTCTAAAAATTAAGAAAAAAAGGAAAGAAATGGGAATGAAAGTAGACCCCCGACACCCTTTACTAGTTCATATTAAAGGGAAAAATGAATTGATGCATTTATTGGATATTGGATCCGGCGGGACTGGCGGGGCTCGAACCCGCAGCTTCCGCCTTGACAGGGCGGTGCTCTGACCAATTGAACTACAATCCCAGGGAAGTAAGGGATCTAGCAGAAAATTTGATTATTTTTTTTCTTCGTGTGGGGTATTTCTAAAGGATAAGGGATCTCATGGTAGATTGGCAAATTATTGGGCCGAGCTGGATTTGAACCAGCGTAGACATATTGCCAACGAATTTACAGTCCGTCCCCATTAACCACTCGGGCATCGACCCAGGAAGAATCAATTTGAGGCTTATTGGTAATCCATGATCAACTTCCTTTCGTAGTACCCTACCCCCAGGGGAATTCGAATCCCCGCTGCCTCCTTGAAAGAGAGATGTCCTAAACCGCTAGACGATGGGGGCCGACTTGCCCAACCGCCCTCATACTATCATCATAGTATGATCAGTTTTTTAAAATTGTCAATATAACGGAATGATTAGATCTGAGGTATCTTTGGGTTTTTCAGAATTGTATAGAATTTTTGTTTTGGATTCGTCATTCATGAATGGTTCATTAGAATCGACATTCTCTATATAAATCTACTAAAATATATCTAGTAAGCGGGATCAAGAAGTTATCAAAATTTGATCTAAGACTTTAGTCTTAGGGGACAAGTATAATCTCTTTATCACATAAATCTCTTGAAATTTTTTATAAATCTCTTGAAATTTTTTTATGTCGAATTGGCAAGTGTACATGTCTGTTATGTATAAATCAAGTGAATTTTTTTTTGATAGAGATCATCTCAATAAAAGAAATTAGGGCCAGTCGTGAAACACCTCATTTTACCCTAGACTTGCTAGGTAAATCCAGTTGATTATTTTTAAAACAGCCACTGGCCACTATAGGTCTACTGCATATACTTAATATATATAATGTGGATATAGAAATTTTAACTACCTAGTTACTAGTTCGGGAATTAAATCAAATAAGCCCTTTTAACTCAGTGGTAGAGTAACGCCATGGTAAGGCGT